TCTCAGATTTTGCACGTGTGATACATGTTCCTTCTATTTCTCCAAGTAGAGCCCTTCGCATGGCAATACCTATGGTATCGGCTTGCCCTTTCATGAGCGGGGACAGAATGAAACGACCATAATAAAGACGCTTACCGTCTACTCTTGATTCAACACATTTCCACTGTAGTGTTCGAGTGGATCCTGCTATTTCCTCTCGAACCATACTAAATATTATTATTTGATCAGATCATTGAATCATTTATTTCTCTTGCAATCCGTTTAATTCTTATTTTTACACACGTCTTTTTTTAGGAGGTCGACATCCATTATGTGGCATAGGTGTTACATCACGTACGAAACTTAATAGTATACCACTTCTACGAATGGCCCGTACTGCTGCGTCTCTTCCGAGACCAGGACCCTTTATCATAACTTCTGCTCGTTGCATACCCTGATCAACTGCAGTACGAATAGCATTTGAAGCGGCGGCTTGAGCAGCATAGGGTGTCTTTCTTCTTGTGCCTTTGAATCCAGAAGTACCGGCGGAGGCCCAAGAAACCACCCGACCTCGTACATCTGTAACAGTTACAATAGTATTGTTGAAACTCGCTTGAACATGAATAACCCCTTTTGGTATTCTACGTCCATTCTTACGTGAACCAATACGTCCATTCCTACGCGAACCAATTTTTGGTATAGGTTTTGCCATATTTTTTCATCTCATAAATATGAATCAGAAATATACAGAAAGATACGGAGATATCCATTTCATGTTAAAACAGATCCTTTATTTTTACATGGCCCTTCTTTGAGAAATTTTATAAAAGAAAGATTATCTTTGTCTCTGTTTATGTCTCGGATTGGAACAAATCACTATAATTCGTCCGCGCCTACGGATCAGTCGACATTTTTCACAAATTTTACGAACGGAAGCTCTTATTTTCATATTTCTCACTTCTTACCTTAATTTGAAATCTATTCCTTGGAAGAAAATAAGTCTCTTGTATTTTATTTTTGAGCTTCGAGTTGTATCTCTCACCAAAGGAATGTTTTCAAAAATCATTTAATCGCTCGAATCTTTGCTGCGGAGTCTATAAATTATACGTCCTCTAGTTGAATCATACCGACTTATTTCGATTTTTACTCTATCTCCCGGCAGTATCCGTATCAAACTGCGTCGGATCCTCCCTGAAATATAATCTAGAATTAGATCTTCATTATCTAAACGGACCCGGACATACCGTTGGGAAGTGATTCAGTAATTAAACCTTCATGAATCAATTTTTGTTCTTTCATCCAGGTAACCCCTTGAAATATCATCAACTAATGGAGGAAGAGTTATATAACTCACTTTTCCTCTCTATTTCACAAATAGGAAGTTAGAGATCAAATTAGGATACCGGAGGAAGATCACCATATATAGCACAAAATTTCTCCTCCAATTTTTTCTAGTCTAGCTTCTCGATTTGTCATTATGCCTCGAGAAGTGGAAAGAATTACAATTCCCATTCCACCTAAAATCTTAGGAATTTTTTGATAGTTGGAATAGATTCGTAGACCAGGTCGACTGATACGTTTTAAAATAGTTCTATATATTCCTTTCCTAGTCCTTCTATGGCGCAAGGTTGAAACCAAGAAATCTTTGTTACTTTCCTGATGTTTCCGAACGTTTTCAATAAAACCTTCTTGTAGGAGTATTTTAACAATGTTTTCGGTGATATTAGTGGATGCTATTCGAACCGTTCCATTTTTACTCATGTCAGCATTTCTTATAGAAGTTATTATATCAGCAATAGCGTCTCTGCCCATGACGAATTCTAATTATTGGTGCTTCTTAATTTTGATATAATCAACATGTTTTTTTATTTTGAATTATTCAATTTCAATTATTAATTATTAAAAGTATATGCGTGAAACACAATCTATTAATTTAATCCATTTCAGATATCCCACTATAACTATATCATAGTTTCATCTACTAGTATTTATAATACTTCAGGAGCTAATGAAACTATTTTAGTAAAATTCAACTGTCTCAATTCCCGAGCAATCGCGCCAAAAACTCGAGTTCCTTTTGGATTTCCTTCTTGATCAATGACAACCGCAGCATTGTCATCATATCGTATTATCATACCGTTGTCACGTTTGAGTTCTTTACATGTACGTACAATTACAGCTCGAATTACTTCTGATCTTTCTAGAGGCATATTGGGCACTGCTTCTTTGATTACAGCAACAATAACGTCACCAATATGAGCATATCGATGATTACCAGTTCCTATGATTCGAATACACATCAATTCTCGAGCTCCGCTGTTATCTGCTACATTCAAAAGGGTCTGAGGTTGAATCATATCATTTTTATTTGAATCTGTTATTTCAATGCAAAGAATGAGGAAAAAAAGAAATAGTGTTTGTCTAGAAATAAATAAACCCGCGGTTGTTTTTTCATCCTCAATACCCCTTTTGTTTATCTTTAGTTCTATATCCCTATCCTGAAATAATAAATTGAGTTCGTATAGGCATTTTGCACGCAGCTATTGAGATAGCTGCTCTGGCTACAGTTTCTGATACTCCACCCATTTCATAAAGTATTCGGCCTGGTTTAACAACGGATACCCAATATTCGGGAGATCCTTTCCCCGAACCCATACGTGTTTCCGTAGGTCTTATTGTAACAGGTTTGTCTGGAAATATACGTACCCATATTTTTCCACCACGACGTGCATATCGTGTCATTGCTCTTCGCCCTGCTTCTATTTGTCTAGCTGTGATCCAAGCAGGTTCAAGTGCCTGAAGAGCATATCTGCCGAAACTAATATGATTGCCCCGACAAGATATTCCCTTCATTCTTCCTCTATGGTGCTTACGAAATCTAGTTCTTTTAGGGTTATAGTTGATGGTTTTTTATTAATCCCACCTCTACTACAGAACCGGACATGAGAGTTTCCTCTCATCCAGCTCCTCGCGAATGAAAAGATTCGATACAGATACACATCTATTTAATAATTAGTACACTAAACTAAGTAATGGGATTTATTGATATTTCATTTATTACATAGGAAGCTCCATATATGGCTAGATGTGTATATTTATAGATAATGCTTATTTTTTATAACGAATTCCTATTTTTTTTTACTCTTATCGAGTCAAGCCAATATTGTATTGTAATACAATAAATAAATAAGGGTTTCGCGGGCGGATATTGACTCTTTCCTGCTTCATTCGTAGGATCAATCCATGACCTCTCAGAGTAAATCAATTTGTTCTTGGTTCGTTCCGCCATCCCGCCCGATGAATTATTAGGATTCATTTTTCTTTTATATTTTATTTATATTTTAATAGTAGAATCTTATATAGTCACAGGTTTCGTCGTTCCTATAGCTTCTCCATTAATGGTTAGGCCTGAACTCTGCAACGGAGCTCCCAACAAAATTTGTTCCCGAGCCAATCTCCTCAGTTTCTATTAACCCAGGGCTCTTTATTATTTATATTATACTTTATTATTTGTATTATTATATATATTAATATATCAATATTAATGCTTTATCACACTGCCTTTTATGAGGTGATTCATAGACCATACATATTGGAATCATCTATCATTGATATTTTTGTTCTCTCTTTCTATCACCTTTCCATTTATCCGCATCCCTTTATTTTTTTCTTCAAAATCCATAATCAGATTTTTTTTTATGAAAATTTCAGTTGTTACAACTATATGATTGATTCAGTCATTCAGTCATATAGTGACTGTTTCTTGGGATCTCGACAATACGAAGCAATAAGTTGGTTATTAGTTTTTCGTTTATTTTATTGTTTTATTTTATATAGTTATTAAGTTTATAGTGGGGGTCAGTCTTTTTTTTGAAGCCCAGCTTTAAACTCTAAAGAAAAAACTAACGAGTCACACACTAAGCATAGCAATTATAAATTATATCAAAAGTAAGATTAATCTATTTTTTATTCAACCTTATATAATTATAATTAGAATTGTTTATTTTTGTTTGATTTAACGGAAAAAGTAAAAAAACAGAAATAGTTTCTAATTTTTTGTTCTATCACTGGACAGAATGGCAAGATAAAAAAAGGTCTATTATTCCTCGTTCACAAATATCCAAATTTTTAGGCCTAATACTCCATGGATAGTTCGAATTGTATAGGAACAATGATCAATTTTAGCACGAATTGTTTGTAGAGGAACTCTACCTTCTCTGATCCATTCGACACGTGCAATTTCTTTTCCGTCGATACGCCCTGCAATTTGTATTTGAATTCCCTTTGTATCTGTTTGTTCAGTTAATTCAATAGCTCTTTTCATTGCCTTTCGAAACGAAACTCTATTTCTTAATTGTGAAGCCATATATTCTGCAAGAATATTAGGGTGTCCATAAGGTTTTTCAATTCTTGTGATAGCAATATTTAGTCTTCGGTTCACAGAATGCAACTCTTTTTGTACATTCATCTGTAATTCTTCGATCCCTCGCGTTCGGCCCTCTATTAATAAATTGGGAAACCCAATATAGATTATGACCTGGATCAAATCGATTCTTTTTTGAATTTCTATTCGTGCAATTCCAATTCCTTCGAAACCTGGGGATATTCTCTTATTTTTTTGTACATAGTTCTTGATACAATTCCGTATTTTCTCATCTTCTTGTAGACCTACAAAAAAAAATTTTGGTTGTGCGAACCAAAAGGAATGATGATTTTGGGTTGTACCAAGTCTGAAACCAAGTGGATTTATTTTTTGTCCCATATTTTTTTATTCTATTATCTTTTCATCCATTTTTTTTCTAAAGATAAATCGAAATTTTAGATGAATCTCTAAAATTTCGATTTATCTTTTAATACAATTGTTATATGACAAGTGGGTCTTTTTATCGGATAACTACGTCCTCTAGCCCTGGGTCTTAACTTTTTCACAAAGGGGCCCCCATTGACTTCGGCTTTACTAATGAATGAATCAGCTCCGTTCAAACCCATATTATGATTAGCATTTGCTGCTGCAGAATAAA